CTTTCTTTTATCTTCCCCTCATCATGCGAAATAGAGAAACCTTTTTTATCTTATATCATCAGGGTAATGATCCATCAACCCGCTGGTTCTTTTTCTGAAGTAGCAACGGGAGAATTCATCCTGGAAGTGGGAGAACTGCTGAAACTACGTGAAACCCTGACAAGGGTTTATGTACAAAGAACGGGGAAACCCTTCTGGGTTGTATCCGAAGACATGGAAAGAGATATTTTTATGTCAGCAACAGAGGCCCAAGCTTATGGAATTGTTGATCTTGTAGCGGTTGAATGACAATAAATAGCCTGAATTTCGCGTCAATTCGTGATTTAAAATGAACCCTGCCGCGTTTAATATTCTATGACTTTTATTTATTTACTATCTATTGATTGATGATTCTATTGATCTATCGATTCTATTCTATTGAATAAAAGTCATTCATAATCATACGGTTAGGATCGATCTAAACCAGCCCATTATGTATATGATTCAACATGCCAACGATTAAACAACTTATTAGAAATACAAGACAGCCAATCAGAAATGTCACAAAATCCCCCGCGCTTCGGGGATGCCCTCAGCGTCGAGGAACATGTACTAGGGTGTATGTGCGACTCGTTCAGATCATAAACTAGAACAAAGGAAAGAGAACAATGTTCGAATATCAATGATCAAATAGGATAGAACGGAAAAACAAACTACATTTACTATCTAAAAATAAGAAAATGGGGTCATATCCCTTTTATTGTGTATGAAATTTATGGTTTCTATTGGTGTAAAACCACTCACCTCAATTCAAGATGAGAAGTAATTCTCCATTGGTAGCAAATGGTTATCCAGTAAGCGGAGGAAATCTTAGTAACATAGACCCCTCTTGCAAGAACGGACTAACAGGGTCAGCTACCCAGCCAACTTTCATAATTAAATACCGTTACTGTATAGGTAGAGCTCGTTGTGAAAGACCTATTACTGGATAATTCATGGGTAGAGCCGAAGAATGTGAACTATACAAGTTAGCAATAACATTGATTAAATGAAGTAAGGGCTCCGGTGTATAGAGAAGACCTCACCGTTTAAGAAGTAACCATAGAAACGATGGAATCCACTATTTAGTTATCATTGCTATTTTTTTTAACCTAGTATAGTACAATTTCGTATTTCGAGGTGAAATGCCTATAAAAAAATAAAAAATCGTGGTTGGGAAGGTTATAGTAGCGAAAGCCATTGGAATTTTTAGTTTATACATTGGAAAAATCCGTTTTGTTATTAATATACTAGGAAAGGGGCAAAAGAATAACTGAAAGAAAGGAAATCTATTAGTTATTCGTTAAAGTTTCATTTATTCAATGACCAGAATTAGACGGGGATATATCGCTCGGAGACGTAGAACAAAAATTCGTTTATTTGCATCAAGCTTTCGGGGGGCTCATTCAAGACTTACTCGAACTATTACTCAACAAAAAATAAGAGCTTTGGTTTCGGCTCATCGGGATAGGGATAGGCAAAAAATAAACTTTCGTCGTTTGTGGATCACTCGAATAAATGCAGCAATTCGTGAAAGGGGGGTATGCTATAGTTATAGTAGATTAATAAATGATCTGTACAAGAGACAGTTGCTTCTTAATCGTAAAATACTTGCACAAATAGCTATATCAAATAGGAATTGTCTTTATATGATTTCCAATGAGATCATAAAAGAAGTAGGTTGGAAAGAATCCACCGGTTAAACGGAGTTGCCCGGAGAATGAACTCCGGGAAGATCGAATAAAAATGAATAGAATTAGAATATGATAAAATATCAGAAAGTAGTCAAAATAAATATGAATCAACACGTTCAATAAAAAATTTTATTCTTCCCAGATTATTCTTTTTTTTTTTTCTTACGACACGAGACTTCAATCCGGATTCTTGGATTTTTCCAACAAAAAAGAAATCCGCGTTTGAGTTCGGATGGGCATTTGAATTCAAGTGAAGAAAGAGTAAACCTATCTTTTTCTGGCTCTAAGACTGGGAGTTCTGGTGGTCGACTCGGTTCTTTCAAATTGTTTCTCATTATTAAGAAAAGGTAACAAAGATAAAATACGAGCTTGTTTTATAGCAATAGTAATTAATCGTTGTTGTTTCAAGGTCAATCTATTCACTCGTCTAGATAATATTTTTCCCTGTTCACTAATAAATCGACTAATTAAACTCATGTTTTTATAATCAATTCGATCCCCCGATTGGATCGGGGGCAAACGCCTACGAAAAGATCGCTTGGATTTAAGAAAAGTTCGCTTAGATTTTTCCATGGTTTGGTTAGTTTATTTCTTATCCCTAAAATCCTATTTCAACCGTATCTTTTATTAGAATAAATAAATAGGATTTGGTTTGTTTATAATTATCTTTAACTATGTTAAATATGTTATATATATAATGTCATTTTTGCCCTTTCCTTGTAAGAAAGATAAGGGCGCCGGTGCTCGGTTCGTTCGATCTATTTCTTTATCTCCCCATGAATCGTATGTTTGTTACAATATGGACAGAATTTTAGCAACTCCAATCGATTAGGCGTATTGTGCCGGTTCTTTTGAGTAATATATCTGGAAATCCCCGTTGATTCCTTATTAACACCGTTTCGAACACAAGCGGTACATTCCAAAAGAACCGGTATTCGCACATCTTTACCCTTAGCCATGAACCTCCTTTGGATTTTTCATTTACTCAACTCTTCCTTTTTCAATTCGAAACGAAAAAGAAGAAAGGAAGGAAAAAATTTGTAACTAGCTATCCTCTTATGCAAGATTTCATTACAATCAATATAGGAAATACGATAGAAAGATTTCTAAACTATATTTCAACAGTACAGTATTTCATATAATTATCGTCTAGAATACGCTTTCCCTAGAACCAGAGTTTGTATTCGACTTCCATAGAAATTTAATACATAGAAATTCATATTAATTTAATTCCAACCTGAACCCGACTCTCACAGCTGTTGAATATAATATTCTTTCTCTTTCCTCCCTTTTTCTAGGGAAAAAAGAGAAAAGAAGGGGCTTTATTTAATTGTATCTCTAATCTTCTTTATTCCTTCCCACGTCAATAACTAGAATGAAAAAAAGGGGAACGTCAACGCATCCGGGAAAAAACGATTAATCTCTATCAATAAACCTGCCAAAGAACCGAACCATAGAGTACTTAGTACCGGTGCCACGGAAAGATATGTTTTTAGATCTCGCATTGAAAAACCTCCTTTTATAGTAATACATACATAAGATAATACATATTGAAATGTACAATCATCCAGTAAATAAGATTTCCTTTTTGTTAAATACAGAAAAAACGTCCTTTTCTTCCCCACTATTCCCCAAAAAGACTCGTTTATTTTTCCTAGGGGTTCCAGAAGTATTTTACTATTATTATATGTTAAATTATATGTTAAATGAGACCAAAAAGGCGAAATGGACATAAAAATTCTAGATTTTAATAGAGGCAATAACGATGTGGAAAACAAGACAGGAATTCTCTACAATGACACTGTAGACCAATGGAAGGGATGTAGCGCAGCTTGGTAGCGCGTTTGTTTTGGGTACAAAATGTCACGGGTTCAAATCCTGTCATCCCTACCTATTACTGCTCCTTTGAGCAGTAACGAGGGATTTTTTGAGATCAATTCACGTTGGACATATCATATAGAATCTTTTATTCTTATGATGATACTATATGTGTATGCATACAAGATGTATTGGGGCCAATCCTTTTCTTTACAGTCTTTTCTTTTATGAGAAGAAAGCGCTCTTAGTTCAGTTCGGTAGAACGTGGGTCTCCAAAACCCGATGTCGTAGGTTCAAATCCTACAGAGCGTGATTTGTATCTTCTTCGATGGAATTTGACTGAAACACTAACTGGAACAGCAATCTTTATTTGACCTCCTAGATATTAAAGAAAGGAGGAGGTCAATCAAAAAAAGAGATATTAATTAATCAAAGGTCTAACTGATCGCCACGCCTGTATTGTAAATAGGCAGTTACAAATAATCCAGCCAAAGTAATAGGAATTAGACCTAACACAATTCCAAATAGAAAAACTTCAATCATTTCAATTTGTTTGAAAGGAGAAAAAAGAGGTAATATCTATACCTAAATATTAATCCGAATTACCATGAATCTCAATGACCAAGAATTGGCAATTAACGGGGTAAAAATACACAGAAGTTCGCAGAAAGATTTTGTGCAATTAATTTCAAATAAGTCGTATCTTGCTCAGACCAATAAATAGAGCTGAGGTTATAGTTAAAGCCGTTAGTAGAAAACCGAAATAACTAGTTATGGTAGGCATCAAGGAGCTAAATGAAATATGGTCTTTTTATACATATGTTTATAAAAAAGCACTTACCTGAGTTTCCTTTTTTGCAAAATAGGAGAAAAAAACCAATTGAAAGTTTTTGAGTCATCTATCATTATAGACAGCACTAACAAGGATAAAGTCACAACTATATAAAAAAATTGATTCATCATCTGTAACATCTACCCATACCGCGTTTGCAATCAGCAAATGCATTCTTGGATCATTTTTCAATTCAACTTATAAACGAATAATAAGAACTGGGTAGTGTAATTTCGTTTTAAAATAAGACTAACTCTTTTCCAATCATTATGGAATCAAATTAGAAAATTATTCCTATTTTTATCATTTGTTTTATTGGATCGAATCTATATATTTTAGAGCGAACATTAATCTTATAAAACTTTTACTTTCATTTTAACTAATTAGATTCCGTAATGAGTTCACTCATATAATATCTTAAATATCTTGAATGAATGAGAACAAAAAGTTATCACATGATCACTCAAAAAAATAGGTGTTTTGGTTCAACTATATTCTAAGACTATTAATTTCTATTTTCTTTTGCTTTAGAAGTTCTATTTTGTATTTTTCATATATATATTAGAAATGCGCATCTTTTTAGTTAGGTCAAGAAAGAACCTTCAGATTTCGATCTAATACAACAATGTATGCATTAG